AATGACCAAAAATTGGATTTCGTAATAATGATAACTAGCCAACTTTTGTTTTACCACTCATTTGGTTTGATTATCACAATATCTTTCCGTCAATTCTACTATTCCTGACTATGGATAATTAGTTCCATTTTTTCGAAATATTGGATATTTTGATAGAAAATAGAAAGGGAAGTTCTTTCATCTCAAAATCTGAATAATATTCATTACTTAATCCAATTTGCCCAATTGAGATATCTAAAAAGATATTTTTATTATTTCTTTATTCAAATCAATTTCTTAGTCTATTTCTGTATTCTTTCTAGATTCAAAGACTAACAAAAAAATGGATTCATACGCTCGATCCTTTGTATAGAACTCATGTGTGAAAGAATTATTAGATCGCATAGAGTCGACGAATGGGGTGGGTTGATTAACAATTCACTTCACAGATAGATGAAAAAATGACAAAAAAGAAAGCATTCACTCCTCTTTTCTATCTTGTATTTCTAGTATTTTTACCCTGGTGGGTTTCTCTCTCATTTAATAAAAAGATCGAATCTTGGGTTACTAATTGGTGGAATCTCGGGAAATCCGAAATTTTCTTGAATGATATTCAAGAAAAGAGTATTGTAGAAAAATTCATAAAATTAGAGGAACTCCTCTTCTTGGAGGAAATGATCAAGGAATACTCGGAGATACATCTACAAAAACTTCATATCGGAATCCACATGGAAACGATCCAATTAATCAAGATACACAACGAGGATCGTATCCATACAATTTTGCACTTCTCGACAAATATAATCTGTTTTGTTATTCTAAGCGGTTATTCTATTTTGGGTAATGAGGAACTTGTAATTCTTAACTCTTGGACTCAGGAATTCCTATATAACTTAAGCGACACAGTCAAGGCTTTTTCTATTCTTTTATTAACTGATTTATGTATCGGATTCCATTCACCACACGGCTGGGAACTGATGATTGGTTCTGTCTACAAAGATTTTGGGTTTGTTCATAATGATCAAATCATATCTGGTCTTGTTTCCACTTTTCCAGTCATTCTCGATACTATTTTTAAATATTGGATTTTCCGTTATTTAAATCGTCTATCTCCATCACTTGTAGTTATTTATCATTCAATGAATGACTGATAAACTATATTAATCTAATCCGATTAGAACGTTTGTTACTTTGTAATTATAAACAAGGCATTGAAAAACGTACATATTTCGGTTGTATTTCTACCGGATTTTTTCTATATTATTTTATTATTCCAGTAAATAGCAGAATCGTGGATAGGGAACTATACTAGCAACCTACCCAATTTATTGTAGAAATTTGGGGATTAATGATTGGACCATGCAAACTAGAAATACTTTTTCTTGGATAAAGGAACGGATTACTCGATCTATTTCCGTATCGCTTATGATATATATCATAACTTGGACATCCATTTCAAGTGCATATCCCATTTTTGCACAGCAGGGTTATGAAAATCCACGAGAAGCAACTGGGCGTATTGTATGTGCCAATTGTCATTTAGCTAATAAGCCCGTGGAGATTGAAGTTCCACAAGCAGTACTTCCTGATACTGTATTTGAAGCAGTAGTTCGAATTCCTTATGATATGCAACTGAAACAAGTTCTTGCTAATGGTAAAAAGGGGGGTTTGAATGTGGGGGCTGTTCTTATTTTACCAGAGGGGTTTGAATTAGCCCCTCCCGATCGTATTTCTCCGGAGCTGAAAGAAAAAATGGGCAATTTGTCTTTTCAGAACTATCGCCCCAATCAAAAAAATATTCTTGTGGTAGGCCCAGTCCCTGGTAAGAAATATAGTGAAATCACCTTTCCTATTCTTTCCCCCGACCCTTCTACTAAGAAGGATGTTCACTTTCTAAAATATCCTATATACATAGGTGGTAACAGGGGTCGGGGTCAGATTTATCCCGACGGGAGCAAGAGTAACAATACAGTTTATAATGCTACAGCAGCAGGTATAGTAAATAAAATAATACGAAAAGAGAAAGGGGGGTATGAAATAACCATAACAGATGCATCGGATGAACGTCAAGTGGTTGATATTATCCCTCCAGGACCAGAACTTCTTATTTCAGAGGGCGAATCTATCAAATTGGATCAACCATTAACGAGTAATCCTAATGTGGGTGGATTTGGTCAGGGAGATGCAGAAATAGTACTTCAAGACCCATTACGTGTTCAAGGCCTTTTGTTCTTCTTGGCATCTGTTATTTTGGCACAAATATTTTTGGTTCTTAAAAAGAAACAGTTTGAGAAGGTTCAATTGGCAGAAATGAATTTCTAGACTTCAAGTTCGTAAAAAGAACAAAATTCTTGTCGGTGATTGTGCATAATCAAAAAAAAGAAATTATGAAAAATTGATCATTTATATTCTTTTTCTACTAGATGCTGGGAATTCCTTGTACCGCATTCCTGGCTATAGCATGTAGGTTTTGAAAAAAAAAAGACAACCCTTTTATTTTACCTCTCTTTCTTTGTTTTTT